ACACAAATTTGACGGTCATTTGTATGGTACATATTTTCGTATCTTTCTGGATGAAAATAGGTAGTCTAATATATTTTTATTTTTGTAGTACTCTTGTCATGTATATGAGTATCACCACCTCCAGCCATACCATGATTTATCTCCAGCTTCCTATAAAGGAAAAACACTAATTCATTCTACATGTTCATTCTACATGTGTTCGACAGAGGGATATCTCAATAACCAAAATCACTCTAGATTACCTACTGCCTACATAAAGTTGACCTCATAGCGGAGGCTTTTGTGGAAAGTTTTAGAGGTGTGTAAGCATCGGCCAGGTATTACCCTATAGAGTCAATTAATAGATTAACTAGTTTTACAAGTGAACTAGACAACTACGGTGGATTAATAACATAAAACTATGAAATAATGGATGTTTAGTCTCTACTTGATGTGGTCGGATTGAGAAAGCAAGAAGATAAGGTGTGTAGCCAGTATAACCATGGGCGTCCGATCTGATATCTCACTTCACGCTTCCAAGCAAGCCCCCTCCGCCCAATATCAAGCAAACGTCATGTCCAAGCCGAAAGACCTCCCTAAAGTAGGTCTCGGTCGTTCCCACTGGTAACCCTAACACAGCGCCATCTCATGGAAAACAACCAGCTCCATTTTCAAGCAAGCCCACTCCGCCCAATATCAAGCAAACGTCATGTCCAAGCCGAAAGACCTCCCTAAAGTAGGTCTCGGTCGTTCCCACTGGTAACCCTAACACAGCGCCATCTCATGGAAAACAACCAGCTCCTTTTTCAGAATCCAAGCTTCCCCTTCCTTCGCTCCCCCCATTTCTTTTACTGGTTTATGGAAAAAGGAAACCACAAATGCAGGTTATTTTTATATAATAATCTCCGTTGACAATAATGTTCTTGATTTGAATTTGTGGTACTTGTTGGCAATTAAACGATGTTTCTTACATCTGAGGTATCCTAAATGCGGGCTAGATATGCTGACCGATTTCTGGTCTGTCTCATGATCACTATTCAGAGGAAGGAGAGAAAAATGCAAATTTTTCTCATAATGTCACGAACAAGGAAAAGGTTATTGAAAAATTATAGCTCAGGAAAGAGCACGTAACTAAAAACCTCTCCTTATCCAGAAAGCGTAAGGGCTTTGACTTAATTAAGTCCATACTAAGTGTGGAAGGTGAGTGTCGAGCTGGCCGGATCTGTAAGACGTCATCCTGGAGAGGTGCGAGGAGGTTTATTTCTTTTTAGGAGGAGAGAGAGAGAAAAAGGGCCTGTAGAGAGGAATAGTGTAGGGGGAGTAGAGTAGTGGGTGCACTGGCTTGGGGTAGGAAAGGACGTTAGGCTAGTGCCAGTGGGGTACGTAAACGAGGACAGATCGCATGATTGAGTAGAGTAGTGGGTGCACTGGCTTGGGGTAGGAAAGGACGTTAGGCTAGTGCCAGTGGGGTACGTAAACGAGGACAGATCGCATGATTTTGTACTGGTCAGTTTTGAGCTGTCGAGTGACGATTGCTCTATCTCTTAAGAAAGGGGAGGGAGTACTCTCTGACGGATTCGCTCTATTATTGCTCCCTATTCTTGAAGGAGTGATCGGGATTAAGCCGCGTGGCGATACCCGCGAAAAAGAAAGTCCTATTCGCTGTTTGGGGTGGGCCTTTCGTACTCAAATCCGTACGGGGAAAGGGCAATTATTCAGCAAAATCTAGTGGATGGGGTTCCATATTCACGAAAAGCCAGGTTTGAACCATGTTACGGAATCAAGACAAGAATTATTACTAATAATAAGAAAGGCCTTTAGCATAATACATAATATAAGGGCCTCCAACGCCTATAAATAGAAGCTTCTTTCTCTATTTGGCAAACCAAAGGGAGATGGATCCAGCTACCGTATCAAGACTTTATCAAATAGATCAAGCAATCCAACGCGTGGCGAACGCCAAGCTCCAGCAGGAGCAACTTCTGGGTCTCTTCTGGGAGCACATGCCTCCCATAGATCCTGAAGAAATTGCGAAAAGGATGCTAGCAATTCGGGATAGCATTCGTGAGCTTGATGAAAGGAAGAGGGAGCTGCTTGAAGAAAGGGACGCGCTCATTGTGCAGGGGGCCCAGAACAACCGTAGGGGAAATCAAAACTAGAAGATCTCTAAGATTTAAATAAGTAGTCTTGCAAGGCTTTCTTTGTTATTTTTCATGTTGTTCTACGTCTTTAATATGTTTTTATTTTAGTTAACTTTCTAATGTAGTCTTTAGTTGTTTGGCTCCTTCGTGCACAAGTGGGCGTACTTCCCATGTATGTAACGGCTATTAATTAATTAATTATTAATGAATAAAAAGTTATCGTCTGCTTGGGCTTCCATGCCTCGCCAACTTTTAAGAAAAATTCCCTTTTCTTTATCAAGCTATCGATTGAACTCTTTGCTAGAAGCTCTCTTTCTAGTCAAGTGAGTGGATTAATCACGTAATAATAATCTTAGCATACCAAGGGGCTGGCCTGAGCTACTTAATCGATCCAGGCGAGAACCGAGCTAATCTTTAAAGCTCGCGAAGCTTCGCTTCCCTCCCCTTCCCTTATTAAGTTCCCTTATTAAGTATAAATATTAAGTGGAAAATAGTAGTCGGCATTCTATAAGTGACTTGCAGAGTCTACGAAGCTTTGCTTCTTGTAGTCGACCCGTAATGCCTTTCTTCATTTGCTTGCCCCCTTCCAGCTCAGAATGCCCAATACTTATTATTATCTATTATTAGAAGCTAACTAGCTCATATCCAAACATCTGATTGGGGAACGGGGCAACGCCCATGAAGCTCCGGCGGAAAGGGAAGGCCTGCCAGGCCGTATGCCCATGGGTGCAGGATTCTTCGAAAAAGCGCGGGCTGACTCGGAGACCTGGGACCTTGGCTTAGCAACGAATGAGGGGAAGCTCTTCGAGCTTTCTCCGCCAGCGGCTTATGTAGCGGTCGGCCTTATAAAGCTCGCTAAGCTTCGCTTCCCTCCCCCCTTCCCTTATTAAGTATTAAGTGGAGAACAGAATGCCGTTCGCCTTTACTTTATGACCTTTACTTTATGAGTAGTACTTAAGTAGCTAACTTCCCAAAGGTGAACAGCCCCCTGTTCTTTATATTCTAGTTGTAAGGGGCTTCCTCAGAAAAAAAGGAAGGAGGCATTCGAAAGGCCGACCACTATATCATAATCATAAGGCATTGTGGTGTAAAACCGACGACTACACGGCTCTATACACTAAGTCATGAGCGATATCGAAGCCAAGCCGCCGTCTATAGGCGAACGGACGAAAGCCCGACGAAAGGCTATACTACAGTAAAAAGTACGTTAAGGTTACAAAGTAACACTTAGCCTAGCCGTATACAAATACAAAGGGAAAGGCATAAGTACGGACTAAGGTCAGCTGTGGATATAGACTAGGCGAAGTCTTAAACTATGGACCGAGACTACACTAAGGAACAAGGAAGCTTGACTCAGCAAAGAAGTCAAGGAACGAAGCTGCTTCTCTAATAGCCCCCGGAGGGGCAAAAGCTTTTTGAAAAGGGCTTGTAAATTCATTTTTTTATATTAAGAGAGAGGGCTTCAAGTTCTTAGGAAGAGCCGTACGAGGCAGCTCACGTACGGTTCTCGGGAGCCGAGCCAGCACAGGGGCTTAGGTCAACACTTATATAATAGCCAGTCATCAATTGGAAACGGGCAAGATGGTGATAAATTGCGATTGGCCTAAACCTTCGACTAGCCACTTTTATTGCGACCTGCCCATACATATGTTCACACAGCGAAGAAACGCCGAATGGAAGGAAGGGGGCAGTCCGCTAGCTGTTTCTTGGCCGCGCCCCCCTGCTTATAGATACGAGATACTTGATCTAAATTTTAAATTTTTAAATAGGGAATTGCGTACCATTAGCCGATATACGTATAGGAACATGGGTACATGATATTGAATGTCATCCAGCTGGAGCCGCAAGAACTTTTACTAAAATAATGAAGTGAAAGGAATTACTCCCTTCTTAGGAATCAGTAAATCCTATAAATGATTGTTATGATGTATCGTGTAAATTCTGTCAAAGGGACGAATCAACAAATTTTCTCTGGTGAAACAAAATATCTCTCATTTTCGCCTCGAATAGATTCTTTTTTCTTGTTTTCAAAGGAATCTTATTATGTTGTTTTGAAGGGTGCACTAATCCTTTGAACCCGGTCCCGACAGGTATCATCCCCCCCAAAACAACGTTCTCTTTCAGACCTTTCAACCAATCGATACGCCCCCGGAGAGCTGCCTTTGCTAAAACTCGAGCAGTTTCTTGAAAACTTGCTTCAGATATGAAACTTTGGGTATTGAGAGATGCTCTTGTTATTCCCAATAAGATGGCTCGGTAACAGATCGCTTCTTCCAAAGCGCGTCCCGCTCGTTCTGCTCGTAACAATCCGATTAGTTCTCCGGGTGAAAAAACATTAGGCATTCTGTCTTCTGAAACCAATACTTTTGATGTTATTTGCCGTACAATAATTTCTATATGCCTATTATGAATCCGCACCCCCTGGGATCGATAAATCTTTTGGATCTTATTGACCAAAGAGATACGACTTTGCACTATAGTTAGCTCAGCACTAATGAAGAATCCCCAAGGAATTCCAAGAATTCTTGTTATACATTCGTTCCAACCCTCAATCCTCTTTTCTAGATTCATCGATATTGAATGGATCGAGCGCACTTCTAACACTTGTTCCACTTTTGGAAGACCCTGCGTTATGTCCCCAGATCTCGACTTTTCATATATAAATGTAACTAATGTATCTCCTTCATAAAGGATTTCACCATAATCGCCATGAACGGTTGCTCCCGGGGTGGCCAAATAAGGCTTAGCTGATCGTATTACTACGGAATCGGCTTGAACAAAGATAACTTGACCCGATTTTAGGTGTGGTCCGGTTTTGGCTATACACACATTTTCACAAATAAACTGTCCAAGGCTAATTATTGTAGCCGTCTCTTCACA